TTTCTTAGTTCTAACGAACAAAAACGAACAAAGTGCATCTGGTTGGATCCAGCCTATTTTTGAAATAAACAACTCGCACACACTCCCTTTCCAAAAAAGATCAATACACCGAGCACTACACTTAGATTTATTAGATTTGTTGCTAAAATATCGGTATTAAATCTTAAACTCCCGGCGGATGGCCAGTGCCCCAAGGAAAGGAAAGAATCAGTTACATTTTTCATATGATCTCCCCTTATAGATAGACTAAAAAAAAAGAACAGAGTTCTTTTTGTATCACGTCCCGCCCTCTTTTTTTTTTTCAATTGAAATTCCCAATAAGAATGATACTTAATTAGAATTAGGTATCAGGCTATATCTCAAATCTCACATCAGTCCTTCCCAGAGTTATTGTCTCAACGAATAATTGTAGGAGTGAAATCTTGCTATAATTTTAAAAGGCAAGTCAAAGTAAAAAAAAATACTTATAGTCTTTTTTAGGTTAACCTAAACAAAAGGATTCGCAAATAAAAGCGCTAATGCTACAACCAGCCCATAAATTGTTAAAGCTTCCATAAAAGCTAGACTAAGTAATAAAGTACCTCGTATTTTTCCCTCCGCCTCGGGCTGTCTCGCAATACCTTCTACAGCTTGACCCGCAGCAGTACCTTGACCAACTCCAGGTCCAATAGAAGCAAGCCCTACGGCCAATCCAGCAGCAATAACGGAAGCGGCAGAAATCAATGGATTCATGATAAGTTCCTCGCAAAAAAGAAAAAAAATGGTTAATGATACAATCAATAATTAGAACTTAACTATTCCGATTCATTCAAAACAAACTAAAAACTCCGGACTAATATTATTGAATCATCCGAACTACCCCAACATCTCTTTTGGAGTTCCTATCCTCCACGAAGTCTTTATCTTTGTGAATTTATATTACTTTACTTGTTCTATTTTTTTTTTGTTCCGAATCATTCTTTGAGTTCGTCGTTATTTTTCTTTATTTCAATTTAATCTCCTTATTCATTCAATTCACAGCCATAGACCAGACGAAAGGAAAAGACTTCTATTTGAAAGCCAGGTTCGGAGTAGGGCAAATTATATATATCTCGAGTTCATATATAACTAGTCAATTATCACATATACATGCCTTTGTTACATAATGTAAACCAATGATTAGTATCTTAGATTCAATCGGATTCTATAAATTTTCTTTGAAACATCCACAAAAGTTCGCTTATAGCCATTAGATTCCATATATCTAATTGACCCCCTCTCCTAACAAAAACTTTTTTAGGACTCTAAGTTTTTGTAAACCTTTTTATTCCTTTTAGTTCTCAGCACATGGGATACAACATCGAAAATCTAAATCATTAATATTTAGATTTACTATTGAAATTGGCTGAACAATCTAGAATATTAATTGAGGAAGGTATGGTATAAAAGATAAAAGGGCCAAACCAGAAAAATGGGAAAAAGATCTTTTTCCCATTTTTCCAACAATTCGCTCATATCATAATCTTTATTTGCTATTACTCTAGATTCTAGCTCGTAATATACCATACTTTGGATGTTTATTTTTCTTAAGTATAGTTCTTGAGACAGGCATAGTTGGGCTAAGCTAAGCAAAAACATAGTTCAAAACTAGTCAATGATGACCCTCCATAGATTCTCCTATATAAGCCGCAGCTAAAGTTGCAAAAATAAGAGCTTGAATACCACTTGTAAATAACCCAAGAAACATAACCGGTATAGGAACTACTAAAGGTACTAAAGAAACAAGAACAACAACTACTAATTCATCAGCTAATATATTCCCGAAAAGTCTAAAACTAAGTGATAAAGGTTTTGTGAAATCTTCTAAGATGTTAATGGGTAAAAGGATTGGGGTTGGTTGAATGTATTTACCGAAATAACCTAATCCTTTTTTACTAAGACCCGCATAAAAATATGCCAATGACGTGAGTAAAGCTAAAGCAACCGTAGTATTTATATCATTTGTGGGTGCGGCTAACTCCCCATGAGGTAACTCTATGATTTTCCAAGGTAAAAGAGCCCCTGACCAATTAGAAACAAATATAAATAGAAAGAGCGTTCCAATAAAGGGAACCCAAGTAACGTATTCTTCTCCAATCTGAGTTTTGCTCACGTCGCGAATGAATTCAAGAACATATTCGAAGAAATTCTGACCATCAGTCGGAATGGTTTGTGGATTCCGAACAGCTAGAGTGGCAGAACCTAATAAGATAGCAATTACAACCCAAGAAGTAATAAGTACTTGGGCATGGACTTGTAACCCCCCTATTTGCCAATAGAGATGTTGGCCTACTTCCACACCGGATATATCGTATAAGACTTTTAGTGTGGTGATGGAAGATGATAGAACATTCATATTGCCCTCTGACAGAAATAGAACTTTAATAAAATAAATTATTTTGATTCAACCGAATTCTATATTCTATTTTGTATACCAACTAATCACATAATCGCCCATTTTTTTATCTCTTTTTGAGATTAG